AATTGGCAGGAAAACACATACGTATTGAATTGGCAAGAAAACACATACGTATTGAATTGGCAGGAAAACACATACGTAAAAATCGTTCTATTAGATCGATCACTCGATCTGACTATTTTCATTTTTTCTTTGTGATTCTCTTTTTTATGATGAGTCTCCACTCTTTTGGCAGAATACCCTCACCCATTCTTCTTCCTAAAATGAGCAACCTTTCACAAATAGAAAAGCGCGCGTTGATCTTGAAAGGTACAGATGAAGAAGAGGAAAATGACAAAATAGACGAAGAAATAGAACAAGAAATGGAAAAAATAGAACAAGAAATAGAAGAAATAGAACAGCAACGAAAACTTGCGAATCATCTGAAAAAAAAAAAAGATAGACAAAAAAAACAGGGAACAGGGGGACATTCCGACAAAGAATTCCACTCGAATTCGAATACCAGTTATTCGAAAAGCAAAATCGAAGTACTAAAAAATGAAATACGTGTAATACAAGAAAAAGAAAGAAAAAGCCTCATTAGCCCATTGCTTTTTGATTATCGACGATGGTATCGCCCATTTCGCTACATTCAAAATAATAGACTTGAGCAAGCTATAAGAAATGAAATGTCACAATATTTTTTTGATACACAACAAAGTGATGGAAAAGAAAGAATATCTTTTACCTATCCAAGGAGTTTATCAACTTTTTTTAAAGTGATCAAAAGAAAAATAAATATCCTACTAGAAAAAACTCTTTCTAATCAATTGGACAATGCTTGGGTTTCTAGAAACAAAAAAAAAATGAATCATCTGAAAAATGATTTTTTCAATAGAATTAACCATCTAGACAAAGAAAAAATAGATGGAGAAATAGAACAGGAAAAAGAACGGGAACAAAAAGCAGTGGAGATACTTGAAACAAGAACTCGATTATGTATAGAAGATGATAAGACTAAACAAGAATACTACTTACCCCAAATGTATGATCCTTTCTTAAACGGGCCATACCGTGGAAAAATCAAAAAAGAGCTTCCGCCTTCCATCATAAAAAATACTTTGATCGCAGATTCGAGAGAGACAGGTGAGCAAAATCGGTTACATGATCTTCTTCTCCCGAATTCCAATTACGAAAATTTTGACCAAAATACGAATACTTTAGAAATTGGTGATATTTTAGAAATTGATGCGTTTTCATCTATTGTAATACACAAAATAAGTAAAAAAGTCCCTCGATGGTCATACAAATTAATCAGTGAATTGGAACAACTATCATTTCACTACAGTCCGCCAGCAGAGCATGAAATTCGTTCAAGAAAGGCGGTAGGTGAATATCTTCTTTTTGATCCTCCAGAGACTCATACTACTACTAAAGCTACAGATAAAGAAACGAAGACTAATGCTAGCAAAGAGACTGATACTATTGATAAAGAAACGAAGACTAATGCTAGCAAAGAGACTAATACTGTTGATAAAGAAACCAAGACTAATGCTAGCAAAGAGACTGATACTGTTGATAAAGAAACCAAGACTAATGCTAGCAAAGAGACTGATACTGTTGATAAAGAAACCAAGACTAATGCTAGCAAAGAGACTGATACTGTGAATAAAGAAACGAAGCCTAATGCTAGCAAAGAGACTGCTACTGTGAATAAAGAAACCAAGACTAAAACCCCAGAAGAAGAGGCTAAAGAAGATGAAGAGAAGGGGCTTGTTTTGATGCGTTATGCACGCCAACCCGATTTTAAGCACGGCTTAATCAAAGGCTCTATGCGAACTCAAAGGCGTAAAATTGTTATTGAGAAACTGTTTCAAGCAAATGCACATTCCCCCCTTTTTTTTGACAGGATAAAAAAAAAAAAACTTTTTTCTTTTGCTATCCCCCGCCCGGTTCAACTGAACCGAATTTTTAGAAATTGGTCGGCGGGAAAAGGGTTCAGGATTTTAGAGTCTACAGACGAACAAACAAAAAGAGAAGAAAAACCAAAAAGAGAATCTAAAAAGAAAAACGACCGAGTAAAGGAAAAAAAGCGATTAGAGATAGGGGAAGCCTGGGATACTTTTGAAATTACCCAAATGTTAAGGGGTTGCATTTTAATAGCCCAATCAAGTCTTAGAAAAAATCTTATATTACCTTCATTGATAATCGGTAAAAATCTTGGACGTATGCTATTATTGCAAATTCCTGAATGGTCTGAAGATTTCGAGGAATGGAATAGAGAAAAGCATATTAAGTGCACTTATACTGGTAATCCGTTATCCGAAACAGAATTTCCGGAAAATTGGTTGACACAAGGTATTCAGATCAAGATTGTATATCCTTTCCATCTGAAACCTTGGCACACATCTAAACCGCTAACTTCTCGTGATGACGTTTGTTTTTTAACAATTTTTGGAAGGGAAACAGAACTGCCTTTTGGCTCTCCCCGAAAAACACCTTCCTTTTTTGAGCCCATTTTAAAGGAACTCGAAAAAAAAATTGGAAAATATGAAAAGGTTACAGCTGAAAGCGTTTTAAAAAAAATAATAATAAAATTATTTAAAAAAGTTTCAAAAGAAACAAGAACAACAAACCAAAATCTTCCGTTTATAGAAAAAGACCTCTCCAAGGGTAAACCAATTTTATTATTTAGATCGAGAGAAATAGGTGGAATGGAAAAAGAAAAAGATTCTAGAATAAGCAACCAGATAATTAATGAATCTTTTAGTCAAATTCAAAAAATTCAAATTCCAGATTGGACAAATTCTTCACTGATAGAAACTAAAATGCAAGATATGACTGATAGAACAAGTACAATCAAAAATCAAATAGAAAGAATTACCGAAGAGAAAAAAAAAGTAACTCTAGAACTAGATATTAGTACTTACAAAAAAAGTTGTAGATTAGAGTTGTCAAAAAAGATTTGGCAAATAGTAAAACTAAAAAACAGAATATGTAAATTTCATTATTTTAGAAAATTTTTCATTCAAAGAATATATAACGATATTTGTTTATCTACTATTCATATTTGCCAAACGAATACACAACTCTTTGTTGAATCGACAAAAAATTTGATTGAAAAATATATTTCCAAGAATGAAACAAATAAAAAAATAATTAATAAAAAAACTAAAAATACAATTCACTTTATTTCAAATATAAAAACTTATAATAGTTGTAAGAAAAATTCAGAAATTTTTTGTGATTTATCCAACTTGTCACAAGCATATGTATTTTACAAAATATCGCAAACCGGGGTTGTTAACTTGTCTAAATTAAGATCCGTTCTTCAACATCATGGAACATCTTTCTTCCTTAAAACTCAAATGAAAGACTCCTTTCGAACACAAGGAATATTTCAGTCTGAAGTAATACATAAGAAACTTCAGCGGTCTATAACGAGTCAATGGAAAAATTGGTTAAGAGGGAATTATCAATACGATTTATCTCAGATTATCTGGTCTAGCTTAATGTCACAAAAACAAAAATGGCGAAATAGGGTTAATCGATATTGTAGGTCTCAAAAAAAAGATTTAAAAAAATGGAATTCATGTGGAAAATACCAATTAAGTCATTACAAGAAAAAAAAGGGTCCTAACTCATTATCGAATCAAAAAGATAATTTTCAAAAATGCTATAGATATGATCTTTTATCATATAAATCCATTAATAATGAAAATAAAGGTGACTCGGTTTTTTATAGATCAATCCCTCAAGTAACTAAAAGGCAAGCGGTTTCTGATAATTACAACATGTCGCAAAACTCCTTGTTTGCGATAACAGGAAGTATCCCTATCAATATTTTTATAGGAAGAATAGAAAGGGTATATATTCCATATATAGAAAAAAATCTTAATAGAAAATATTTTAATTGGGAAAATATCTATTTTGATCTTAGAAAAAAAGTGGCTATTGAATCCTGGGTCGCGGTAAATCCCAGCAGTAATCAAAAGACTCGAATTGGGACTAATAATTTTCAATTAATTGATCCAATTGATAAAGAAGAAGAGGAAGAGATCAATCCCAGCAGTAATCAAAAGACTCCAATTGGGACTAATAAGGATGAAATATTTTATGCAATTGATAAAGAAGAAGAGGAAGAGATCAATCCCGAAGAAGAGATCAATCCCGAAGAAGAGATCAATCCCAGCAGTAATCAAAAGACTCCAATTGGGACTAATAACGATCAATTAATTGATCCAATTGATAAACAAGAAAAAGACCCTTTTTATATTCCGATTAATCAAAATCCAGAAATCAATCAACCTAATTCTCCAAATTCTTTTTTTGATTGGATGGGAATGAATGAACAAATACTAAATCGTCCCATCTCGAATCTGGAACTTTGGTTCTTCCCAGAATTTGTGCGGCTTTTTAATGTATATAAAACGAAACCGTGGATTATACCAAGCAAATTACTTCTTTTAAATTCGAATCTAAGTGAAACCGATAATAAAAAGAAAAACATCGCTGAAAACCAAAATCTTGAAGAAGAAGATTCCGCGAAATCAGACATGAAAAAAGGTACAAAGAAAAGTAAAACCAATAGTGAAAAGAAAAGTGAAACCGATAGTGAAAAGAAAAGTGAAACCGATAGTGAAAAGAAAAGTCTAAGTACAAGAGAGCTAAGAGAGTTATTCATGAAAAAGTATTTCCTTTTGCAATTGAGATGGGATCAAAGGAATATCGGTCAAAACATTCGCAAAAATGTCCGGATATTAGCTCTCCCGAAGAGCTCGATAAATCTAGAAACCATGACTCTATCATGCATTGAAAGGAGAAAATTACAATTGAATGTAATGTGGAAGTCGAAGAGCAATTTGAGTATTCTAAAATTTTTCAAAAACATGGGAGTGGTTATGGACCGCCTTGGACTGTCTGTAAAAAACAATGGGCAATTTCTTATGTATCAAACCATAGGTATTTCGTTGGTTCATAAGAGTAAAAACAAAACTAATCAACAATACCGAAAACAAAGAATAATTCGAGCTAGAGAGAACAATCATTTTGATGCGCTTGTTCTTGAAAATATTTTATCGTCTAGACGTCGTAGAGAATTGAGAATTCTAATTTGTTTCAATTCAAACAATTGGAATGATGTGGATACCAATTCCGTATTTTTCAACGAAAACGGGGTAAAAAACTGTAGTCACTTTTGGGAAGAAAGGAACCTTCGTGATAAGGAGAAAAATGAATTAATTCAATTCAAGTTTTTTCTTTGGCCCAATTATCGATTGGAAGATTTAGCTTGTATGAATCGTTATTGGTTTGATACTAATAACGGCAGTCGTTTCAGTATCTTAAGGATCCACATGTATCTACCATTGAAAATTCGTTGATAGTATTACTATATACCCTGTAGCAGGGTATATGATAGAAAACAAATGCACACATGCCTTATCTTATACCTCATTCGAATCTCACTGAATAGAGGATACAGCGTATCCATTAGACCTATAAATTATCAATGAATCCAAAGATATTCATTTCATTTTAGGTCTAATTGATTCACTTTTGTGAATACAAAAATGTACGAGATTCTTATCTGAATTCAAAATAGGATTTTGAATTCATTGGAATGGATAAACTGAGGAGTTCAGAAAGCAATTTATTCTATATCAATCATTCAAATTATTGGCATTCTTTTTATTGATCAATAAAATTCGTTAAAATATATATCAGGGAAGGGGATCAATTCTTTTTTTATGGTAAAAAACTTATTCATTTCGGTTATTTCTCAAGAAGAAACCAAAGAAAACAGAGGGTCCGTTGAATTTCAAATATTCAATTTCACCAATAAGATACAGAGACTTACTTCCCATTTAAAATTGCACAAAAAAGACTATTTATCTCAGAAAGGTTTGCGTAAAATTTTGGGAAAACGTCAACGGCTGCTAGCTTATTTGTCAAAAAAAAATAAAGTACGTTATAAAGAATTAATTGAGAAATTGGATATTCGAGAGACAAAAACTCATTAATTTTTCATTTGAGGAGTCATTTGTTTTTAACTTATTTGTTTCGTTTCAATTTTGATGAACCTCTTTTCACATTCAGCAATTCATGGAAGAATTACATGGAAGAACGAATCGGTAAAAAATTTATGACTGCACCAGCTACAAGAAAAGACCTCATGATAGTCAATATGGGTCCTCACCACCCATCAATGCATGGTGTTCTTCGACTTATTCTTACTCTCGATGGTGAAGATGTTATTGACTGCGAACCAATATTGGGTTATTTACACAGAGGGATGGAGAAAATTGCGGAAAACCGAACAATTATACAATATTTGCCCTATGTCACACGTTGGGATTATTTAGCTACTATGTTTACAGAAGCAATAACCGTAAATGGACCTGAACGATTGAGCAATATTCAAGTACCTAAAAGAGCTAGCTATATCAGAGTCATTATGTTGGAGTTAAGTCGTATAGCTTCCCATTTGTTATGGCTCGGTCCATTTATGGCGGATATTGGGGCGCAGACTCCTTTCTTCTATATTTTTCGAGAAAGAGAGTTGATATATGACCTATTCGAAGCTGCCACCGGTATGCGAATGATGCATAATTTTTTTCGTATCGGGGGAGTAGCTGCTGATCTACCCCATGGCTGGATAGATAAATGTTTGGATTTTTGCAATTATTTTTTAACAGGGGTTGCTGAATATCAAAAACTTATTACACAGAATCCCATTTTTTTAGAACGAGTTGAAGGTATAGGCACTATTAGGGCAGAAGAAGCACTCAATTGGGGTTTATCCGGACCAATGCTACGAGCTTCGGGAATCGAATGGGATCTTCGTAAAATCGATCAGTATGAGTGTTACGACGAATTTGCTTGGGAGGTTCAATGGCAAAAAGAGGGGGATTCTTTAGCTCGTTATTTAGTAAGAATCGGCGAAATGGAAGAATCCATAAAAATGATTCAACAGGCCCTGGAAGGAATTCCGGGGGGGCCTTATGAGAATTTAGAAATCCGACGTTTTGATAGAGTAAAACATCCCCAATGGAATGATTTTGAATACCGATTCATTGCTAAAAAAACCTCTCCTATTTTTGAATTATCGAAGCAAGAACTTTATGTGAGAGTCGAAGCTCCAAAGGGAGAATTGGGAATTTTTCTGATAGGAGATCAGAGCGTTTTTCCTTGGAGATGGAAAATTCGTCCACCGGGTTTGATCAATTTGCAAATTCTTCCTCAGGTGGTTAAAAGAATGAAATTGGCTGATATTATGACGATACTAGGTAGCATAGATATCATTATGGGGGAAGTTGATCGTTGAAATGATAATTGATACAACACAAATCCAGGCTATCCATTCCTTTTCCGGATTGGAATCCGTAAAAGTCAAAGAAGTCTATGGGATCATATGGATACTTGCCCCTATTTTTACTATTGTATTAGGAATCACAATGGGTTTACTAGTAATTGTTTGGTTAGAAAGGGAAATATCCGCGGGAATACAACAACGTATTGGCCCCGAATATGCGGGTCCTTTAGGAATTCTTCAAGCTTTAGCAGATGGTATCAAACTCCTTTTGAAAGAAAGCCTTCTTCCATCTCGAGGGGATACTCGCTTATTCCGTATCGGACCTTCCATAGCAGTGATATCCGTTTTTCTAAGTTATTTAGTAATTCCTTTTGGTTATAAGCTTGTTTTAGCCGATCTTAGTATTGGGGTTTTTTTCTGGATCGCCGCTTCAAGTATTGCTCCCGTTGGACTTCTTATGTCCGGATATGGATCAAATAATAAATATTCCTTTTTAGGCAGAATCTCTGATATTCAAAATAAAAAAGTCTCGTTTAGAGAAGACAGCGCTGAACTAGAAAGGCAAAAAGCCGATATATTGGAAAGCGAATTCGCACTTGAGGTAGAAAAGGTAAATTTAAAAGAATTAATAGATTATTTTTTACAAAATACAGCTGCCTTGGAACGAGCACAAGCTACTATACAAGCTCCAGAGGGTTCTTTGAAAAAGGAAGGACATTCTTTAATCCGAACTACAAATGCACTGAGAGAAGCTTAGTTTGTACTGATCGAACGCAATGATTCTTTGAATGAAAGAGATTTCCTACTCAGAAAATATCATAAGATGTTATCTTGGATATATTTTGATCGTAATTTGAAAGAAGAAACTCCTCCTTTTTTGCGATTCGAACCTTCTACTATTTTTGAATTAGAACTTTCTACTCTTTGGGGAGGAGAACCTTCGTGTCCTACTAATGAAACAAATGAAAGAAATAAATCCTGTAATTATAGTCGTATAGCCAATAGAAAACTCTTACCCAATTTAAGTCATTTTAAACATAAGAACTTAATTTGGGTAAGTTTTTTTTTAACCTAGTATAATTGAGTTTTATTAATTTTTGTAAAACAGAAAAATAAAGATTGATACAAAAAAGAAATAAAAAAACAAATAAAAAGGAATTCTCGAATATCCTAAATATTTGATACCCTCGCTAGCAAAACTAAGAAAAGCAAAACAATTAAATATTTGGTCAATAATTCTTAAATCAAAACAACGAATAATTTGAGAAAACCTTCGTACTTGGCAAACAAAAAAATTCTTATAAAAAGTATCTATATAAGCACAATTATAGGCCCAGTCATATATCACAAAGACTATTTTGTCGCGAATAACTCTCTTAAGGCTTTTTTGATGAAACGAATTAATTAATAGAAAACTTTTGAAAGACGAATAGGTGGGTTTATATAATAAAAATGCTATAAATATTCCGCAATAAGCAATCCCCACGGAAATTAGCGTATGCTTTAAAAACTCGGCTAAATCTGTTGAATTAGTGTGATGCAAAAGATAAATAGCAGGATGTAACCATTGGGTTAAGATGTCAAGATTGAAACCAAGCTCCTTCGGAATTCCTAAGAATCCAATTACAAAAGTTACAAAACACAATAGAATTTGTGGAAATAACATAGTATTTTCTGATTCAAAAGGATCAGAAGTATAAGAAAATTTGGTTTGATTCTCCCCTTTCTCATCAATTGTGAAAAAGCGAAAATTTTTGTTAATTGGCTTTGAACCCTTTTTTCCCCATAGAGACATTGAATCAGGAGGGTTATTTTTTTTTCCACTATAATTTTGAAAACCAACGTTTAAATGTCCTTCAAAAGTCATTAAATAAATCCGAAACATATAAAATGCGGTTAATCCCACTGTGCCCCAAGCTATTAGGGCGAAAATCGGCGAATAAAGCCAGCTATCATTAAGAATTTCATCTTTTGACCAAAAACAAGCAAGGGGCGGAATACCACAAAGTGAAAGTGTACCTAATAAAAAAGCACCTTTGGTTATCGGTACGTGTTTTGTTAAACCGCCCATAATAACCATATTCTGACTTTTTTCGGGAGAATAACCAATAATAGTCTCCATTGAATGAATAACGGATCCAGCTGCTAAGAATAATAATGCCTTGGAATAAGCATGAGTAATCAAATGAAATAAAGCACTTCGGTAAGACCCCATTCCTAGAGCTAACATCATATAACCCAATTGAGACATTGTGGAATACGCTAAACCTCTTTTAATGTCTTGTTGAGCAAGAGCTAAAGTAGCTCCTAATAAAACTGTTATGATTCCTATGAAGGAGATGAAATACATTATGTAAGGTATAACTAAGAAAAGAGGAAGAAGCCTAGCTACAAGAAAAATTCCCGCTGCTACTAAGGTAGCAGCATGTATAAGAGCCGAAATCGGAGTAGGTCCCTCCATGGCATCGGGTAACCAGACATGAAGAGGAAATTGCGCGGATTTCGCAATTGCACCGACAAATAACAGCGCAGCGCATAAAGTAACAAATAAAAGATTGACCTCTTTGCTCGAAATCAAATTATTCGATATTTGGAATAACTCCCGAAATTCAAAACTGCCTGTTATCCAATAAAAGCCTAAAATTCCTAATAATAAACCAAAATCCCCTACACGATTAGTTACAAACGCTTTTTCGCAAGCATTTGCCGCACCGGGTCGTGTAAACCAAAACCCTATTAATAGATAGGAACATAGTCCAACCAATTCCCAAAAAATATAAATTTGTATAAAATTAGAACTAGTAACTAATCCCAACATGGCAGCACAGAAAAAACTCATATAAGTAAAAAATCTCAAATATCCTTGATCATGAACCATATAATTATCACTATAAATAAGAACCATAATTCCAACAGTAGTGATTAATATTGACATAATAGAAGTAAGTGGGTCGATCAAGTAACCGAATTCAAAAGAAAAATCATTATTTATTATCCAAGACCATACATACTGATAGATAGAACCCCTATTTATTTGCTGAATAGATAGATAGATTGAAAATGCCATGACTATACTTAACAATAAAACACTCTGAAAAGACCACATACGACGAAGATTTTTTGTTACCGTGGGAAAAATAAGCAGTCCTGTTCCTATTAACATAGGAACTAGAAGGGGAACAAAAGGTATGATCCACGCATGTTGATATGTTTGTTCCATAAACAGTTTGAGTCTTAATTAATTATTTCCGATTCACCCGATTTTATTTTATCTCTTTTGAAAAGAGTCAATAAAAAAGAAAAAAAAATATGTACTAACTTAAACCAAACTGACAACTAAAATAAACTTTATAGAATTTTCTATTGTGAATTATTCTTAGTTAAAAACTTTCAATTATTCAAATCAAGAAGTTACAATTGGTCAAATAATCTGAAATAGATTCATTAGCAGTTTCCTTTTATTTTTCAAAGGGAAATTAGGTCTCTTTTCTTTTTATCCAAGGGAAAAGGATTACAGCTTTCAATTTCATTAAGCAAGAGTAGGGTTTTGATCTTAAACCTTTCAATTGCACGTAGAACGATGAAAATAGACAGAAAGGCCGTTTTAGTTTTTTTTTTTCATTATAATTCTTATAATTCTAAGATGAAGTTCAACAAAGAATTCTATAGATTTTATTTTCTGAATAATGCGAAATAGAGATAGCAATCAAAACAAACGAATCGTTTTTACGAATATATTATCACAATAATAAAAAAAGATAGAATAAAAAAAAGCTAGATAGTAATATAGTAAAAACGATTCATTTTGCGCAATAGATGTCTTTCACATCCAGTTTTAACCTAAAATTAAGTAATTTCTTCATTTTTAAATGGCAGTTCCAAAAAAACGTATTTCGAAATCAAAAAAGCGTATTCGTAAAAATACTTGGAAAAGAAAGAGCTTTTGGACAGCATTAAAAGCTTTTTCGTTAGGAAAATCCCTTTCAACCGGGAATTTGAAAAGTTTTTTTGTATCACAAACAAATAAAAAAACGTTGGAATAATCTGAGTCGACTTTCTTTTTTTTAGACTAAAATTTCATGACTTCGGCTTTCTATTGCTTTATACGATTTATTATTTAGAGTTAATATAGAACTGGGAAATCGAATGCCTTGCTCTTAGCTCTTATGATACGAGAATACGAAATCCTAGATTTACTCATCTTTTTACTTAACTTAAAAAAAGAATCCCTTTGAGGGTTCCCAAACATCATTTCGAGGGGGACGAGTCTTATTTTCCCCATCAACCTATTTGTTTATGACAAGTAACACGTTTATAGAGTAATATAATAAATAGAGTAAAGTAATACAATAAGGCGGATATGAAGATCTTTCGGTTTAGTTAACGAATCGTTGAAACTTATGAATTACTTTTGAAAATTGAAACCCTTTTTTATTTTGGGTAACTTTCTGACTTTTTCTTTTTGATGAATTCTTATACGGATCCCCAAGACTATCTTGTCATGTAATAAATATTGACAAAAGCCCCAATTTTTAAAATCAAGTATAAGTATAAAATAAGAAAATTAGTATGTTATATCTGCAAAATCGGTTAATTATGAGTGCTTTAAAATTTAAAATAGGTATATAGGTATTGCTAAAATTCATTTTTTTGTTTTGATTTCTGAAATCAAGACAAAAAAATGGAAACCAAAATTTTTGTTTTGAATTCGACCCCTAGTTACGAATCAAACTATCTAGTTACCGGAGTTTAATTCCAAGCGAGCCAAAAATACACGAAAACCATAAGTAATAAGTATAAGTGAAATAAAACAAAGACTCTAAACTCAAATAATAAACTTTCAAATTCATATTTGAACAAATTTTTATGTATAAAATTGAACCATACTATACTGAATTTCCCTTTCAAATCTTGACGTTTGCTTACTCATAGCCTATAATGAATTAGACTATTATGGGTTCACGACACGCCGCTATGGTGAAATTGGTAGACACGCTGCTCTTAGGAAGCAGTGCTAGCGCATCTCGGTTCGAGTCCGAGTGGCGGCATACCGTCTTCTAAAAAAAGAAAATAGACCTTATAATCTTATAAGGAATTCAATTCCCGATTTCCTTTTTCAAATTTTTCTTAGGTAATTGGGGGGCTAGACTCTTCGTTGTTTAAGCTTTTTTTTTATGATATTTTCAACCTTAGAGCATATATTAACTCATATTTGTCTTTCGATCATTTTAATTTTAATGACAATTCATTTGATAATATTTTTAGTCGACGAAATAAGAAAACTATATGATTCATCAGAAAAGGGCATGCTAGTAACTTTTTTCTGTATAACAGGATTATTAGCTACTCATTGGATTTCTTCGGAACATTTCCCACTAAGTGATTTATATGAATCATTCATTTTCCTTTCATGGAGTTTCGCTCTGATTCATATCATTCCGTATTTCACAAAAAATACAAAATTTTTAAGCAAAATAATCAGCCCAAGCGCTATTTTTACCCAAGGTTTTGCTACTTCAGGTCTTTTAACAGAAATACATCAATCTTCAATATTAGTACCCGCTCTTAAATCCGAGTGGTTAATAATGCACGTAAGTATGATGATATTGGGCTATGCGGCCCTTTTATGCGGATCATTATTATCAGTAGCACTTCTGGTCATTACATTTCGAAAAAACGGAAAGCTTTTTTCGGGAGGCAACGATTTTTTAACTGAGTCATTTTTATTTGGGGAAAATCTTTTTCAAAAGACTTCTTTTTTTTCTGCTAAGAATTATTATAGGACCCAATTCATTCAACAATTGGATTTTTGGAGTTATCGGGTTATTAGTCTAGGATTTCTCTTTTTAACCATAGGAATACTTTCGGGAGCAGTGTGGGCTAACGAAGCGTGGGGATCTTATTGGAGTTGGGACCCAAAAGAAACTTGGGCTTTTATTACTTGGATTGTATTCGCAATTTTTTTACATACTCGAACAACTCGAAATTTGCAGAGTGTAAATTCCGCAATTGTGGCATCTATTGTGGCATCTATAGGCTTTCTTATAATTTGGATATGCTATTTTGGAGTCAATCTAGTAGGAATAGGTCTACATAGTTATGGTTCATTTCCATCAACATCTAGTTGAATTCAAAAAACGTTCTTACGAATCTAAGAGAGTGCAGCATATAATAAATAAAAAAGATAAAATACTATAATAATTAGAATAATATAATAAAAAAAGATATAATAAAGATTAAAACTTTGTGTGAACGAGCACACGTACCGTTTGAATCAATACAATATTTGATTCAAATGGTACGCGGGTGGTTCAAATTGATTGTTTTTAGTTAACTGAAGAGAAGAAAAAACCTTCCTTTTTACATTTACAACGAACGTTTTTTTTAACTTTTTTTAGGATTTTGGTTTTATTTATAAGACTTGTCGATAAAAAAAATGAGATAGAATAACTTCGACCTTTTCAACTGATAGTGAAAGAACGAAATCGGGGTACATACCAATACCTATGACAGGTAACAAAATGGAGATAGAAAGAAATAACTCTCGCGGTCCAGAATCCAAAAAAGAAGAGTTTGGGGCATTAAATAGCTTGTATCCATAAAACATCTGGCGTAACATAGATAATGAATAAATAGGAGTTAATAGAATTCCAATTGCCATTACAAAAGAAATGAGTATTTTGGACATGAAAAGATATTTTTTGGCGCTAATTATTCCAAAAAATACTAGTAATTCGGCAACAAAACCGCTCATACCTGGTAATGCAAGGGAAGCCATTGAAAAGCTACTGAACATCGTGAATATTTTTGGCATTTGAATAGCTATTCCCCCCATTTCGTCAAGATAAACAAGCCGTATTCTATCATAAGTCGTTCCCGCCAAGAAAAAAAGTGCAGCACCAATAAATCCATGAGAAATTATTTGTAAAAGAGCTCCATTAAGTCCCGTATCGGTCATAGAACCAATTCCTATAATTATAAAACCCATATGAGATACAGAGGAATAGGCTATTCGTCTTTTTAAATTTCGTTGTCCAAGAGATGTTAAAGCTGCATAGATCATTTGTATTGTGCCTACTATCACCAAATAGGGAGAAAATAGAGAATGGACGTGAGGAAATAATTCCATATTGATTCGAATCAATCCATATGCTCCCATTTTTAATAAGATTCCGGCTAGAAGCATACAAGTACTGTAATGTGCTTCTCCGTGGGTATCGGGTAACCATGTATGTAGGGGTAAAATAGGTGATTTTACAGCAAAAGCAATAAAAAATCCAATATAGAATATTATTTCTAAAGCCGCGGGGTATGACTGATTTACCGATGTTTCAAAATTGAATGTTGGTTCATTCGAACCATATAAAGTAAGACCCAAAACTCCCATTAATAGAAAAATGGAACCCCCTGCCGTATACAAAATAAATTTTGTAGCTGAGTATAGACGTTTCTTCCCCCCCCACATGGATAGAAGTAGATAAACGGGAATTAATTCTAATTCCCACATGATGAAAAAAAGGAAAAGGTCTCGAGAAGCAAATGATCCTATTTGACCACTGTACATTGCTAACATCAGGAAATGAAATAATCGAGAATCGCGAGTAACTGGCCGGGCCGCTAAAGTAGCTAAAGTGGTTATAAATCCTGTCAATAAAATAGGGCCTACAGAAAGCCCATCTATTCCCAATCTCCAATGGCAATCAAAAAAATTGATCCATTTATAAGTCTCCTCTAGTTGGATTAATGGATCGTCCACCTGGAAATGAAAACAAAATGTATAAGTCGTTATAAGGAGTTCTAAAATACATATACAAAGTGTATACCATCTAATTACTCTATTTCCTTTATGGGGAAGAAAGAAAACGATGGAACCCGCAAATATTGGAAAAACGACAATTATTGTTAACCAAGGAAAAAAATTCGTGGTAAAGACAAGATACACTTGGCCCACAAAACCCGTGCTCGAAAATCAAAATATTTGAGGCACGGGTTTTCAGTAAAAAAATGAAATGGATTCCGGTATAGTTTTCTGGAACATATCAATAAGCTAGACCCATACTGCGAGTTGTTTCATGCCATAAATAAACTCGGACACTCAAGAAATCTGTTGGACAAGCGGATTCACATCTCTTACAACCAACACAGTCCTCTGTTCTTGGAGCGGAAGCAATTTGTTTAGCCTTACATCCGTCCCACGGTATCATTTCTAATACATCGGTAGGGCAGGCTCGGACACATTGAGTACATCCTATACATGTATCATAAATCTTTACGGAATGTGACATTGGATCTATAGAGTTCTGAACGTCATAAATTTTCGATCTAGTAACCTTGATAAACGAATCCCTTTTTTAGATACCAGATGAATCAATGAGTTATCAGAATTTTTCTAATCAATCTACTTCTGGATTGGTTTAGGAGAGAGGGCTAAAATACTTTGATTTATTATGTTTTTGCAAACATGATCATACCTTATGTAGATGTAGCAAACCTACATGTCAATTCTAATCAATTTATCAACACTCAATATTAGAATATTAGAATTTATAGGATTCATACTAATTATTCAACAAATTTGATTGGTCAATACGAGTTGATTTTCTGTTACGATAAATTGAGGAAACAATAGCCAGCCCAATAGCTGCTTCAGCAGCTGCAATAGCTATAATAAAAATTGAGAAAATGTCTCCTTTTAATTGACGATTATCAAAAAAATACGAAAATGTTACCAAATTCATATTAACTGCATTAAGTATAAGTTCAAGACACATAAGGGCTCTAACCATATTTCGACTTGTGATCAATCCATAGATACCGATAGAAAATAAAAAGGCACTCAACACAAGGGCATGCTCGAGCATCATTCAAAAACTCCTTATCAATCTTGACTTGTTTCAATAAGAAAAAACAATTCAACCGATTCGATTGACTACTGTATAACAAATATGTAACAACAAAATCTAGCGGTAATAGATTGACTTCACGCTAAAGGCTTTCAATTTTAGATTTATACAGTATACAGGAAAAAAAGAATTGAAGGAAAATGAATGGGGTAAAAGTTTTATTTGAATTCTTTGAAAATTTGAATATCAATTTTTTATTGACGAGCTACAACAATTGCACCTATTAGAGCAACTAAAAGAATTATTGAAATGAGTTCAAATGGAAGAAAAAAATCTGTTGATAAATGAATTCCAATTTGTTGACTATTGCTTATCAAATCTTGCTCAATAATCTGGTTTGATCGTGTAGTCCAAATAATACCGTACCATGACGTATCTAGAATAGTCGAAATTAGTGAAATAAAAAGACTTATACAAACTTGTGAAGTAATACCATCTCCAAGGGTCCAAAGAGGAAAATCATTTGAATATTCTGAACCATTCAAGAACATCACAGCAAAAAGAATTAAAACATTTATAGCTCCTACATAAATCAGTAGCTGTGCAGCAGCTACAAAATAGGAGTTAGATAGAATATAGAATAAGGATATACAAACAAGAACCAATCCCAACGAAAAGGCCGAATAAATTGGATTGCCAAATAATACTACTCCTATACCCCCTAATATAAGACCTGATCCTAAAAGAACTAAAAGAAAATCATGTATTGGTCCAGGTAAATCCATTTTTTATCAATTCTAAAAAAAAATATAAATCGAAGAATTTCATGATTTTATTGACCTGACCAGGAAAAAGAAGTTATTCATATGTCATTCTTTATTCATCCAAAGAAAAACCCTGTTTATTCTTATCTCATTTATTCTTTTTGAAATCATTATTTTGACTAGTTACTAGAACAATAATCTAAACATAGAAATCAATTTTCTAGCCAAACGAAGTGAAGTTACGAGTCTCACTAACCAATCAATAGGTTGAATTGACCAAGCACAAGAATATCATTTTTTTAGACCCAAACTGAGCTTAGTAATTGGTAATTTTGTTTAATCAAAAGTTTATTCAGTTTTAATTTGAGGTAAATTCGAAATTTTTCGAATTGTATAATCCTCAATTACTGCCATTGGTAACCGACCCAAAGCAATTTGATTAAAATTCAATTCATGCCGATCATAAGTAGAAAGTTCATATTCTTCAGTCATTGATAAACAAGTTGTTGGACAATATTCAACACAATTACCGCAAAATATACAAAGTCCAAAATCAATACTGTAATTAAGCAATCGTTTCTTGCGAATATCTGTTTCCAATTGCCAATCAACAACAGGTAAATCTATAGGACATACACGAACACAAACTTCACAAGCAATGCATTTATCAAATTCAAAATGGATTCGGCCTCGAAAGCGTTCTGGTGTGATCAATTTTTCATAGGGATATTGAATAGTTACGGGTAAACGATTTGCATGGGACAGGGTAATCATGAAACCTTGGCCGATATACCTGGCAACTCGTATTGTTTGTTGACCATAATTCCTGAGTTCAGTTACCATAGGGAACATATCGTGAATATCTATAAAAAATTTATGCTTGTTTCTTTCTCTTGTTTGAGGCAAGCCGTCAATCTTGAATATTGTAGTCTTTTACAGTGAAAGAAGTTGAGACGAAGTTGTTAATAATAGATTACCTAGAGAAATAGGTAAAAGAAATTTCCATCCAAGATTTAATAGTTGGTCCATTCTGAGCCTTGGTAAAGTCCATCTTGTTGCAATAGAAATGAACAAGAACGAAAAGGTTTTAGCTAATGTAATAACAATACTTACTATTGTTCCAAAGACTTTACCCCTTTTAGTTATGTCAAAAAGCTCAGGGACAAATATGTATGGAATAGAAAGATTCCAACCCCCTAAGTAAAGAACTGTTACAAATAATGAAGAAATTAGTAGATTCAGATATGAAGCAACGTAAAATAAACCAAATTTGATGCCTGAATATTCGGTTTGATACCCCGCTACTAATTCTTCTTCCGCTTCTGGTAAATCAAAAGGTAATCGCTCGCATTCGGCTAAAGAAGAAATTATAAAAATGATAAACCCTATCGGTTGACGCCACAAATGCCACCCCCAAAAACCATACTTTGACTGTGCTTCAACTATATCAACTGTACTTGAACTGTTAGATAATCATAGTCGATGATAACATTACTGTTATCATCGCTATTCCAGAACCGTACATGAGATTTTCATCTCATACGGCTCCTCAGAAGTCAAAAATAAATCTAAGGACTCTTCCATATTATTGATATGGGTGGCGGATAGATAGAGTCAAAAAAGAAATATTCTACGGTCCCGAATTATACCAATTGAATTCTGTCTGCTATATAAATTAAGTGCTTCGGAATTGATCTCAATCTTTTAAGAATTTTCCTTGGTCTTTGTTTATTAATAACTTCATCTTTCAATAAAACAAAAAATTTGTTTTGTTTGTAGTAGACATTTCAACCTCTCATTTTCTTCAATTACGAAAAAGAATTAGGCATTTGTTCATGAATCGTGATAAAGATAAAGATTTTGTCTCTTGATTTATTTTATTTCCTATGCCGAATAAAATCAATCTCACCTTTTTATTTCGCTCCTATTCTCCTTTCTCAGAAAAAAGGGGACTTGGACCAAAGTAAAAGATTACTTCGTTCTTTATAGTTATTTTCTTAATCCGTGAATAGGAGGATACTCTGGATCAGGATCGTGGGGAGTACTTCTTGATTATTTCTACTAACTTCAAGTCCCCATTTGAATTCCTTATATGTAGAGAACTATCCTGTTGAATAACTTACATAATCTTTATTACAAATCCTTTGTGTATCTTGGTCTTCCTACCCATCCACTCGTTTTTGAAATCTCCCGTTATGGAAATACATCTAGGATATATACATAGTAAAAACTCCATACAGTTGATCTTTGAAACCCGCTTCCGGCTATGATGACGAATCCACCAAGCTTGGGGGTAAAAAGCAAACATAAAAAAGTTTTTTTATGTTTGCTTTTTTAACTTTATTCTTGTACATAGGAAAGAAGACTTAATCTTTGTACTGCCAAATTCGAAGCCGCTTTTTTTTTCACTCATATAACTATCTAGTTTCCTTTATCATCCCCAAGTACCCAATACTCTAGAAGAACTACGAACACAAAAAAATATGTATATAAAAAAAAGAATAAATCACCCTAAAGATCTTAAAAGTTAGAAACTTAGAAGGATTATTCTTATAAAAGAAAAACATTGAATAAAAAGAAAAAAAAAATATGAAAATAAAAATACGGCATATATAGCCTGTCTCTTGATCACAAGTCTTTCAACGATCAACTTCCCCCATAATGATATCTATGCTACCTAGTATCGTCATAATATCAGCCAATTTCATTCTTTTAACCACCTGAGGAAGAATTTGCAAATTGATCAAACCCGGTGGACGAATTTTCCATCTCCAAGGAAAAACGCTCTGATCTCCTATCAGAAAAATTCCCAATTCTCCCTTTGGAGCTTCGACTCTCACATAAAGTTCTTGCTTCGATAATTCAAAAATAGGAGAGGTTTTTTTAGCAATGAATCGGTATTCAAAATCATTCCATTGGGGATGTTTTACTCTATCAAAACGTCGGATTTCTAAATTCTCATAAGGCCCCCCCGGAATTCCTTCCAGGGCCTGTTGAATCATTTTTATGGATTCTTCCATTTCGCCGATTCTTACTAAATAACGAGCTAAAGAATCCCCCTCTTTTTGCCATTGAACCTCCCAAGCAAATTCGTCGTAACACTCATACTGATCGATTTTACGAAGATCCCATTCGATTCCCGAAGCTCGTAGCATTGGTCCGGATAAACCCCAATTGAGTGCTTCTTCTGCCCTAATAGTGCCTATACCTTCAACTCGTTCTAAAAAAATGGGATTCTGTGTAATAAGTTTTTGATATTCAGCAACCCCTGTTAAAAAATAATTGCAAAAATCCAAACATTTATCTATCCAGCCATGGGGTAGATCAGCAGCTACTCCCCCGATACGAAAAAAATTATGCATCATTCGCATACCGGTGGCAGCTTCGAATAGGTCATATATCAACTCTCTTTCTCGAAAAATATAGAAGAAAGGAGTCTGCGCCCCAATATCCGCCATAAATGGACCGAGCCATAACAAATGGGAAGCTATACGACTTAACTCCAACATAATGACTCTGATATAGCTAGCTCTTTTAGGTACTTGAATATTGCTCAATCGTTCAGGTCCATTTACGGTTATTGCTTCTGTAAACATAGTAGCTAAATAATCCCAACGTGTGACATAGGGCAAATATTGTATAATTGTTCGGTTTTCCGCAATTTTCTCCATCCCTCTGTGTAAATAACCCAATATTGGTTCGCAGTCAATAACATCTTCACCATCGAGAGTAAGAATAAGTCGAAGAACACCATGCATTGATGGGTGGTGAGGACCCATATTGACTATCATGAGGTCTTTTCTTGTAGCTGGTGCAGTCATAAATTTTTTACCGATTCGTTCTTCCATGTAATTCTTCCATGAATTGCTGAATGTGAAAAGAGGTTCATCAAAATTGAAACGAAACAAATAAGTTAAAAACAAATGACTCCTCAAATGAAAAATTAATGAGTTTTTGTCTCTCGAATATCCAATTTCTCAATTAATTCTTTATAACGTACTTTATTTTTTTTTGACAAATAAGCTAGCAGCCGTTGACGTTTTCCCAAAATTTTACGCAAACCTTTCTGAGATAAATAGTCTTTTTTGTGCAATTTTAAATGGGAAGTAAGTCTCTGTATCTTATTGGTGAAATTGAATATTTGAAATTCAACGGACCCTCTGTTTTCTTTGGTTTCTTCTTGAGAAATAACCGAAATGAATAAGTTTTTTACCATAAAAAAAGAATTGATCCCCTTCCCTGATATATATTTTAACGAATTTTATTGATCAATAAAAAGAATGCCAATAATTTGAATGATTGATATAGAATAAATTGCTTTCTGAACTCCTCAGTTTATCCATTCCAATGAATTCAAAATCCTATTTTGAATTCAGATAAGAATCTCGTACATTTTTGTATTCACAAAAGTGAATCAATTAGACCTAAAATGAAATGAATATCTTTGGATTCATTGATAATTTATAGGTCTAATGGATACGCTGTATCCTCTATTCAGTGAGATTCGAATGAGGTATAAGATAAGGCATGTGTGCATTTGTTTTCTATCATATACCCTGCTACAGGGTATATAGTAATACTATCAACGAATTTTCAATGGTAGATACATGTGGATCCTTAAGATACTGAAACGACTGCCGTTATTAGTATCAAACCAATAACGATTCATACAAGCTAAATCTTCCAATCGATAATTGGGCCAAAGAAAAAACTTGAATTGAATTAATTCATTTTTCTCCTTATCACGAAGGTTCCTTTCTTCCCAAAAGTGACTACAGTTTTTTACCCCGTTTTCGTTGAAAAATACGGAATTGGTATCCACATCATTCCAATTGTTTGAATTGAAACAAATTAGAATTCTCAATTCTCTACGACGTCTAGACGATAAAATATTTTCAAGAACAAGCGCATCAAAATGATTGTTCTCTCTAGCTCGAATTATTCTTTGTTTTCGGTATTGTTGATTAGTTTTGTTTTTACTCTTATGAACCAACGAAATACCTATGGTTTGATACATAAGAAATTGCCCATTGTTTTTTACAGACAGTCCAAGGCGGTCCATAACCACTCCCATGTTTTTGAAAAATTTTAGAATACTCAAATTGCTCTTCGACTTCCACATTACATTCAATTGTAATTTTCTCCTTTCAATGCATGATAGAGTCATGGTTTCTAGATTTATCGAGCTCTTCGGGAGAGCTAATATCCGGACATTTTTGCGAATGTTTTGACCGATATTCCTTTGATCCCATCTCAATTGCAAAAGGAAATACTTTTTCATGAATAACTCTCTTAGCTCTCTTGTACTTAGACTTTTCTTTTCACTATCGGTTTCACTTTTCTTTTCACTATCGGTTTCACTTTTCTTTTCACTATTGGTTTTACTTTTCTTTGTACCTTTTTTCATGTCTGATTTCGCGGAATCTTCTTCTTCAAGATTTTGGTTTTCAGCGATGTTTTTCTTTTTATTATCGGTTTCACTTAGATTCGAATTTAAAAGAAGTAATTTGCTTGGTATAATCCACGGTTTCGTTTTATATACATTAAAAAGCCGCACAAATTCTGGGAAGAACCAAAGTTCCAGATTCGAGATGGGACGATTTAGTATTTGTTCATTCATTCCCATCCAATCAAAAAAAGAATTTGGAGAATTAGGTTGATTGATTTCTGGATTTTGATTAATCGGAATATAAAAAGGGTCTTTTTCTTGTTTATCAATTGGATCAATTAATTGATCGTTATTAGTCCCAATTGGAGTCTTTTGATTACTGCTGGGATTGATCTCTTCTTCGGGATTGATCTCTTCTTCGGGATTGATCTCTTCCTCTTCTTCTTTATCAATTGCATAAAATATTTCATCCTTATTAGTCCCAATTGGAGTCTTTTGATTACTGCTGGGATTGATCTCTTCCTCTTCTTCTTTATCAATTGGATCAATTAATTGAAAATTATTAGTCCCAATTCGAGTCTTTTGATTACTGCTGGGATTTACCGCGACCCAGGATTCAATAGCCACTTTTTTTCTAAGATCAAAATAGATATTTTCCCAATTAAAATATTTTCTATTAAGATTTTTTTCTATATATGGAATATATACCCTTTCTATTCTTCCTATAAAAATATTGATAGGGATACTTCCTGTTATCGCAAACAAGGAGTTTTGCGACATGTTGTAATTATCAGAAACCGCTTGCCTTTTAGTTACTTGAGGGATTGATCTATAAAAAACCGAGTCACCTTTATTTTCATTATTAATGGATTTATATGATAAAAGATCATATCTATAGCATTTTTGAAAATTATCTTTTTGATTCGATAATGAGTTAGGACCCTTTTTTTTCTTGTAATGACTTAATTGGTATTTTCCACATGAATTCCATTTTTTTAAATCTTTTTTTTGAGACCTACAATATCGATTAACCCTATTTCGCCATTTTTGTTTTTGTGACATTAAGCTAGACCAGATAATCTGAGATAAATCGTATTGATAATTCCCTCTTAACCAATTTTTCCATTGACTCGTTATAGACCGCTGAAGTTTCTTATGTATTACTTCAGACTGAAATATTCCTTGTGTTCGAAAGGAGTCTTTCATTTGAGTTTTAAGGAAGAAAGATGTTCCATGATGTTGAAGAACGGATCTTAATTTAGACAAGTTAACAACCCCGGTTTGCGATATTTTGTAAAATACATATGCTTGTGACAAGTTGGATAAATCACAAAAAATTTCTGAATTTTTCTTACAACTATTATAAGTTTTTATATTTGAAATAAAGTGAATTGTATTTTTAGTTTTTTTATTAATTATTTTTTTATTTGTTTCATTCTTGGAAATATATTTTTCAATCAAATTTTTTGTCGATTCAACAAAGAGTTGTGTATTCGTTTGGCAAATATGAATAGTAGATAAACAAATATCGTTATATATTCTTTGAATGAAAAATTTTCTAAAATAATGAAATTTACATATTCTGTTTTTTAGTTTTACTATTTGCCAAATCTTTTTTGACAACTCTAATCTACAACTTTTTTTGTAAGTACTAATATCTAGTTCTAGAGTTACTTTTTTTTTCTCTTCGGTAATTCTTTCTATTTGATTTTTGATTGTACTTGTTCTATCAGTCATATCTTGCATTTTAGTTTCTATCAGTGAAGAATTTGTCCAATCTGGAATTTGAATTTTTTGAATTTGACTAAAAGATTCATTAATTATCTGGTTGCTTATTCTAGAATCTTTTTCTTTTTCCATTCCACCTATTTCTCTCGATCTAAATAATAAAATTGGTTTACCCTTGGAGAGGTCTTTTTCTATAAACGGAAGATTTTGGTTTGTTGTTCTTGTTTCTTTTGAAACTTTTTTAAATAATTTTATTATTATTTTTTTTAAAACGCTTTCAGCTGTAACCTTTTCATATTTTCCAATTTTTTTTTCGAGTTCCTTTAAAATGGGCTCAAAAAAGGAAGGTGTTTTTCGGGGAGAGCCAAAAGGCAGTTCTGTTTCCCTTCCAAAAATTGTTAAAAAACAAACGTCATCACGAGAAGTTAGCGGTTTAGATGTGTGCCAAGGTTTCAGATGGAAAGGATATACAATCTTGATCTGAATACCTTGTGTCAACCAATTTTCCGGAAATTCTGTTTCGGATAACGGATTACCAGTATAAGTGCACTTAATATGCTTTTCTCTATTCCATTCCTCGAAATCTTCAGACCATTCAGGAATTTGCAATAATAGCATACGTCCAAGATTTTTACCGATTATCAATGAAGGTAATATAAGATTTTTTCTAAGACTTGATTGGGCTATTAAAATGCAACCCCTTAACATTTGGGTAATTTCAAAAGTATCCCAGGCTTCCCCTATCTCTAATCGCTTTTTTTCCTTTACTCGGTCGTTTTTCTTTTTAGATTCTCTTTTTGGTTTTTCTTCTCTTTTTGTTTGTTCGTCTGTAGACTCTAAAATCCTGAACCCTTTTCCCGCCGACCAATTTCTAAAAATTCGGTTCAGTTGAACCGGGCGGGGGATAGCAAAAGAAAAAAGTTTTTTTTTTTTTATCCTGTCAAAAAAAAGGGGGGAATGTGCATTTGCTTGAAACAGTTTCTCAATAACAATTTTACGCCTTTGAGTTCGCATAGAGCCTTTGATTAAGCCGTGCTTAAAATCGGGTTGGCGTGCATAACGCATCAAAACAAGCCCCTTCTCTTCATCTTCTTTAGCCTCTTCTTCTGGGGTTTTAGTCTTGGTTTCTTTATTCACAGTAGCAGTCTCTTTGCTAGCATTAGGCTTCGTTTCTTTATTCACAGTATCAGTCTCTTTGCTAGCATTAGTCTTGGTTTCTTTATCAACAGTATCAGTCTCTTTGCTAGCATTAGTCTTGGTTTCTTTATCAACAGTATCAGTCTCTTTGCTAGCATTAGTCTTGGTTTCTTTATCAACAGTATTAGTCTCTTTGCTAGCATTAGTCTTCGTTTCTTTATCAATAGTATCAGTCTCTTTGCTAGCATTAGTCTTCGTTTCTTTATCTGTAGCTTTAGTAGTAGTATGAGTCTCTGGAGGATCAAAAAGAAGATATTCACCTACCGCCTTTCTTGAACGAATTTCATGCTCTGCTGGCGGACTGTAGTGAAATGATAGTTGTTCCAATTCACTGATTAATTTGTATGACCATCGAGGGACTTTTTTACTTATTTTGTGTATTACAATAGATGAAAACGCATCAATTTCTAAAATATCACCAATTTCTAAAGTATTCGTATTTTGGTCAAAATTTTCGTAATTGGAATTCGGGAGAAGAAGATCATGTAACCGATTTTGCTCACCTGTCTCTCTCGAATCTGCGATCAAAGTATTTTTTATGATGGAAGGCGGAAGCTCTTTTTTGATTTTTCCACGGTATGGCCCGTTTAAGAAAGGATCATACATTTGGGGTAAGTAGTATTCTTGTTTAGTCTTATCATCTTCTATACATAATCGAGTTCTTGTTTCAAGTATCTCCACTGCTTTTTGTTCCCGTTCTTTTTCCTGTTCTATTTCTCCATCTATTTTTTCTTTGTCTAGATGGTTAATTCTATTGAAAAAATCATTTTTCAGATGATTCATTTTTTTTTTGTTTCTAGAAACCCAAGCATTGTCCAATTGATTAGAAAGAGTTTTTTCTAGTAGGATATTTATTTTTCTTTTGATCACTTTAAAAAAAGTTGATAAACTCCTTGGATAGGTAAAAGATATTCTTTCTTTTCCATCACTTTGTTGTGTATCAAAAAAATATTGTGACATTTCATTTCTTATAGCTTGCTCAAGTCTATTATTTTGAATGTAGCGAAATGGGCGATACCATCGTCGATAATCAAAAAGCAATGGGCTAATGAGGCTTTTTCTTTCTTTTTCTTGTATTACACGTATTTCATTTTTTAGTACTTCGATTTTGCTTTTCGAATAACTGGTATTCGAATTCGAGTGGAATTCTTTGTCGGAATGTCCCCCTGTTCCCTGTTTTTTTTGTCTATCTTTTTTTTTTTTCAGATGATTCGCAAGTTTTCGTTGCTGTTCTATTTCTTCTATTTCTTGTTCTATTTTTTCCATTTCTTGTTCTATTTCTTCGTCTATTTTGTCATTTTCCTCTTCTTCATCTGTACCTTTCAAGATCAACGCGCGCTTTTCTATTTGTGAAAGGTTGCTCATTTTAGGAAGAAGAATGGGTGAGGGTATTCTGCCAAAAGAGTGGAGACTCATCATAAAAAAGAGAATCACAAAGAAAAAATGAAAATAGTCAGATCGAGTGATCGATCTAATAGAACGATTTTTACGTATGTGTTTTCCTGCCAATTCAATACGTATGTGTTTTCTTGCCAATTCAATACGTATGTGTTTTCCTGCCAATTCAAAAAATTCGCATACTAAAATTTGGCCAATGAACCAGGCAAAAAAAGAACTTGTTACGAATAACATCTTGTTGTTGGATCGAAACGTGTAAATGCTGACTAATCTCCTTGCCGCTGAACTTGGTAAAATGCAAGTGTTAAGCAACTGCTGTAAAATGAGATGATTTAGAAATATACAGCTGAGATTAGACATGGAATTTTGGTTAGCAAAAACGCGTTTCTGACTTTTCCAGAAGATCTGGAAAAAAAGATAGAAAAACCCGAGTGCAGTTATTGTACGAGGTCTAGTCAAAGCAATATGGAAAGGTTTATAATATATTGATATGAATAGTAAGATCTGCCCCATAATCAATCCAGTTTTTGCTACTATTCTCTTCTTGGTTTCTTCTTCCTCCTCAAAAACCAGAGTTCGGAGAAGTAATAAATGAGAGGTCTTGATAGAGAAAGCGCTCAAAAACCCATAATAAAGTCCAGCCGCAAGAACTGAATTTATTATTTTGTAATAAACCGAACGAAAAGGAAATTGATTCCTCATAGTGAGATACTCCTATATTTCAATAGTGTTGTGAAAAATATCGTGAAATTCAATATTTGTTCATATAAGTCACATATAAGTAATTAGATTTCTAAGATTTCTAAAAATTGAACTTTGAATAGTGAAATTCGATATTTGTTCATATAAGTAATTAGATTTCTAAGATTTCTAAAAATTGAACTTTGAATAGTGAAATTCGATATTTGTTCATATAAGTAATTAGATTTCTAAGATTTCTAAAAATTGAACTT